CTTTTTTATCACCAGTGTCTACTATTTAGGCAGAGTACCGTCGCCTATTTTAACTAAGAAACTGAAAGATATCCCCCAAAAAAAAGGGGAAGAAGCTGATATAGAAGAAGCTGATATAGAAGAAGAAACAACTTTCGGGACTAAACAGGAAGAAGAGGAATTCAAAGAAAAACTTAAAAATAAAAAGAAAGACCCCTTCTGGTTTGAAAAACCTCTTGTGACTCTTCTTTTTGACTATAAACGATGGAATCGTCCATTGCGATATATCAAAAATGATCAATTTGAAACAGCTGTAAGAGATGAAATGTCACAATATTTTTTTTCTACGTGTGTAAGTGATGGAAAACTAAGAATATCTTTTACATATCCACCGAGTTTATTAACCTTTTTTGAAATGATACGCAAAAAGTTGTTTTTGTGCACGACAGGAAAAGTATCCGAAGAAGAGCTATATAATAATTGGGTCCATACCAATGAGCAAAAACGAAACAATCTAAGCAACGAATTTGCCAATCGAATCGAAGCACTAGATAAAGCACTAGATAAAGAGTCTTTTGATCCAGATATACTCGAAAAAAGGACTAGATTATACTTATACAATGATGAAACTGAACAAAAATGCTTACCTAAATTGTATGATCCTTTTTTGAACGGACCTCATCGCGGGACAATAAAAAATGTGGATTCAGACTCAGCCACGAACAGTCTTTTAATCACCTCAATGGAAGATTCTAAAAAAAACATTTGTGAAAATAAACTTTTTGTTTTCCTTACTCAAGATTTTGATGAATTTGCAGAGCAGCTATATGAAGATGAAGGAGAACTAGGAGAGGAATTCCTTGAAGAAGAAGAAGAAGAAGAAGAAGAAGCAAAAGTTGATAATGAAATTCCTAATGATCAAACAAATGAAATTGAAAAAAAGGTTCCTCGATGGTCATACAAATTGCTTGACGAGTTCGAAGTGGAAGAACGACTGAAGATAGAAAAAGAAGAAAAAGAAAAAGAAAAAAAAGAAAAAAAAGAAAAAAAAGAAAAAGAAGGAGAAGAAAAAGAAGGAGAAGAAAAAGAAGGAGAAGAAAAAGAAGGAGAAGAAAAAGAAGGAGAAGAAGGAGAAGAAAAAGCAAAACCGGAGGCCAGTATTCGTTCCCGCAAATCAAAATACGTACTAGTTTATACTGAGACCGAGGACGAGGACGAGGACGAGAAGGATAAGACGACTCCTTCCACCGGTACTACTACCGAGACAACTACCAATACTACTATTGGGAATACTAGTAATACTACGGAGAATACTAGTAATCAGGATAACGATGAAGAGAAGAAGGATGAGCCAGAGGAACTATATTTGACACGTTATGCACTACAATCGGATTATAACCGAGATCTAATCATGGGATCCACGCGCGCTCAACGAAGTAAAACCGCTATTTTGGGTTTGTTTCAACCAAGAGTGCGTTCCCCACTTTTTTTGGACAGAGGAGACGTAACTTTTTTTTCTTATTTTGGTATTTCCAAACTACTTAATTTTTTATTCAGAAATTGGATAAGAATAAAAAAAGTCAGGGAATCTAAAATTGAAAATTCTAAAACGCAGGAAACAAAAGAAAAAAGAAAACAAGTTGAAAAAAGAGCGGAGGATGAGCGGGTAAGAATATCGGAAATGTGGGATACTATAGATTATGCTCAACCACTGCGAGGTTGTTTGTTACTAACCCAATCGGTTCTTAGAAAATATATCGTATTACCCTCATTAATAATAATTAAAAATGTTGGCCGTATGTTATTATTTCAAATTCCCGAATGGCGCAAGGATTGGAAAGCGTGGCATAACGAAATGCATGTTAAATGCACTTATAATGGTGTTCAATTGTCAGAAAATGAATTTCCGAAAGATTGGTTAACAGATGGTATTCAGATAAAGATTTTATTTCCTTTCTGCCTGGAACCTTGGCATGGAGCTAAAGTAGAATTGGATCATAGAGATCCAATGAAAAAGAAGAGAAAAAGAGATGATTTTTGTTTTTTAACAATTTGGGGACTGGAAGCTGAACGTCCTTTTGGTTCTCCCCGAAAACGACCTTCCTTTTTTAAACCTGTTTTGAAAGAAATAAAAAAAAAACTCTTAGTTGTAAAAGAAAAAACACAAAGGATTCTTTATTTAAAAATATTTCTATTTTTAAATAAAGAATCTCCAAAACTAAGTCCAATTCCTTTATTGGAAATAAAAGAAGCGAGTATAAATACAAATCAAGAAAATGATATAATAAGTAATCAGATTTTTAATGAATCGTCTATTAAATCCGTGGATTGGATAAATTATTCACCGACTGTAAAAAAAATAAAGGATGTGTCCGATAGGACAAATATAATTAGAAATCAAATCGAAAAAATCAAAAAAGACAAGAACAAAATATTACAAATTCCTGATATAAACATTAGTCCTAATGAAACGAGTTGTGATGATAAGAGATTAGAATCACCGAAAGATATTTGGCATATATTAAAAATATTAAAAAGAAGAAGTACCCGATTAAAACGTAAATGTTATTATTTTTTAAAATTTTTTATTGAAAGGCTTTACATAGAGATTCTTTTATCTATTCAAAAAAAAATTCAAGAAAAAATAAAAATTATAAAAATCGTTGTAAAACTCTTTCTTAAATTACTTGAATTAAAAAACAAAATTTTTGAGAAAAAGAATTTCACCGAAAAAAGAAATCAAGAAAGAATTGATGAAACAAATCAAAATACAATTCGTTTTATTTCGACTATAAAAAAATTATTTTCTAATACTAATATTAGTAACAAAAATTCACCTATTTTTTCTGAACCAGCTTCCTTGTCACAGGCATATGTTTTTTACAAATTATCCCAAACCTCAGGTTTTAACACAAATCACTTGAGATCTGTACTTCAATATCAGGGAACACTTCTTTTTCTTAAGGATAGAATAAAGAATTCCTTTAAAAGACAAAAGAATTCCTTTAAAAGACAATGGAAAAACGCGTTAAAACATTATCCCTATCAATACATTATATCTCAGACTAGCTGGTCTCGATTATTAGCGAAAAAATGGCAAAAAAAAATTCATCAAAGTTGTATAGGTCAAACTCAAAAATCACCAAATTTTGATTTAGATGAAAAAGACCAATTAATTCATTACGAGAAACACAAAAATTTTGCAGTGGATTCAATACTGAATCAAAAAAAGAAATTTAAAAATTACAAATATGATCGTTTAGCCCATAACTGGCTTCATTATAAAGATAAGAAGGAATCCTATTTTTTTAGATCAAGAAACAAAGACGAAGAGTTTCTCGATAATTACAACACGTCTAATCCTAAAAATGTTTATATGCCGGTAGATATATCTCTTAATAATTATCTAATAGAAAATTCTGATACGAATCGAAATTTGGATAGAAAATATTTTGATTGGAATTTTATTGATTTTTCTTTTAAAACAAAAATCAATATTAAGCGCTGGACAAATATGGAAAATGAGGTCACTGTTTATAAAAAAAATAAAAAAACTCTGGCTAATTATTATCAAATAATTGAGCAAAGTGATAAGAAGGATTATTTTTCTAGCTTGATTCGTAAAAAAATCAACCTAGCCAATCCAACAATAACTTCCTTTAACTGGATGAAAATGAATGAAGAAATACAATATAAGCCTATATCTGATATGGATGATTGGTTTTTCCCAGAATTAGTGTCACTTTATGATGCATATAGGATGCAACCTTGGATCATCCCAATAAATTCTCTTACTTTAAATTTAAATGGAAATGATAACCTTGGTTCACAAAACAATCTCGAAGAAGAACAAAAAAATGACTTTCAGCAGATATTCTCTAATCAAAACAAATTAGAAACTAAAAAAAAGAAGCCAGTACAAGGAAATATTCAATCAGAGACACAAAAAAAGGGGAATCAGGGATCGGATTTATCAAACCAAGAAAAAAAAGATAAAGAAGAAAAGAAAAAAGATAATGCGGGAGGATCAGACAGTCAAAAACCCAAAACAAAAACCAAAAAGAAAAAGCCATCTATGCTCGCTGTACTAGTGGAATTAGATTTTTTCCTGAAAAGGTTTTATGGTTTTCAATTAAAATGGGATGATCTTGTGACTGAAAAAATGATCAATAATATCAGAGTATTTTGTCTACTGCTTAGATTGGAAAACCCAAATAAAATTGCCATAGCCTCTATTAGAAGAGGCGAACTGAGTATGGATGTAGTGCCAAATGCGAAAACTTTAACTGTTGCAAAATTACTAAAAAACGGAACATTGCTTGTTGAACCAAATCGGATATCTATAAATTGGGATGAGAAATTTATTATGTATCAAATCCTAGCTATTTCACTGATACATAAAAATAAGTACCAAACTAATCGAGGATACCAAGAAAAAAGCAATGTTGATAAGATAAAAAGAAATAAGAAAAAACGAAATGTTACTAGGTGGGGTCTTGATAAATCCATTGCACGACATCAAAGGTTTTTTAGGAATAAAGACAAAAATCATTATCATTGGCTTGTTCTTGAAAATATTTTATCTCCTAAACGTCGTAGAGAATTGAGAATTCGAATTTGTTTAAATTCGAAGAATGTAAATGTTGGGGATAGAAATACAGTATTTTGCAATGGTAACAATGAAAGTAACTGTGTCCCATTTTTTAATAAAGGACGGCATCTTGATAAAGATACAAAAAATTTGATGAAGTTAAAATTGTTTCTTTGGCCAAATTATCGATTAGAAGATTTAGCTTGCATGAATCGCTATTGGTTTGATACCTATAATGGTAGTCGTTTCAGTATGTTAAGAATACACATGTATCCGCGTAGTTGATGATACACTTCTTATGGATCATGTACCATAATGTAACAAGTGTTACATTATGGTACATGATACTGATTCAATGATTTTATCAGATCAGAAATGAATTGGGGGAATCCTCTCATCTTAGATCCAAATTTTGGGGTGCAAAATGGAACATCTATCCTCTTTTTTTATTTATATTTGAAAATTGATTTATTAAAAAAAAAAAGAAGTATATGAATAAATCCAGATTAATTTATATTTATTGTGTATAACAAATTAAAATGAATTATTATTACAGATCGCTAAAATCCATATTTGTAAAAAAAATAAATAAAAAACACAGGGAGGGGGCAAAGAATTATGGTAAAAAATTCATTCATCTCGGTTATTTCGCAAGAAGAAAAAGAGGAAAATAGGGGGTCTGTTGAATTTCAAATATTCAGTTTCACCAACAGGCTACGCAGACTTACTTCACATTTAGAATTGCACAGAAAAGATTATTTATCCCAGAGAGGTCTCCAGAAAATTCTGGGAAAACGTCAACGGCTACTGGCTTATTTGTCAAAGAAAAATAGAGTACGTTATAAAGAATTAATAAATCTATTGGATATTCGCGAGCCAAAAACTCGTTAAGTTAATTTAAAATTCGTTTTAAATTATTTGATTTATTATATTTATATTAGATTATTTTATTCATTTTGATGAACTTCGTTTTCAGCAATTAATGGAATAATGAATCGGAGAAAAATATATGACTGTACCAACTACAAGACAAGATCTCATGATAGTCAATATGGGTCCTCACCACCCATCAATGCATGGTGTTCTTCGACTCATTGTTACTCTTGATGGTGAAGATGTTATTGACTGTGAACCCGTATTGGGTTATTTACACAGAGGAATGGAAAAAATTGCAGAAAATCGAACCATTATACAATATCTGCCTTATGTAACACGTTGGGATTATTTAGCTACTATGTTTACAGAGGCAATAACGGTAAATGCACCGGAACAGTTGGGAAATATTCAAGTACCTAAAAGAGCCAGCTATATTAGAGTCATTATGCTGGAATTGAGCCGTATAGCTTCTCATTTGTTATGGCTTGGCCCTTTTATGGCGGATATCGGTGCGCAGACCCCTTTCTTCTATATTTTTCGAGAGAGAGAGTTGATATATGATCTATTCGAAGCTGCCACCGGTATGCGAATGATGCACAATTTTTTCCGTATCGGGGGAGTAGCTGCCGATCTACCTCATGGCTGGATCGATAAATGTTTGGATTTCTGTGATTATTTTCTAACAGGGATTATTGAATATCAAAATCTTATTACGCAGAATCCTATCTTTTTGGAACGAGTTGAAGGAGTGGGCTTTATTAGTGGAGAGGAAGCAATAAATTGGGGCTTATCCGGACCCATGCTACGAGCTTCCGGAATTCCATGGGATCTTCGTAAAGTTGATCATTATGAGTGTTATGACGAATTTGATTGGGAAGTACAATGGCAAAAAGAAGGAGATTCATTAGCTCGTTATTTAGTCCGAATTAGTGAAATGACGGAATCTATAAAAATTATTCAACAAGCTCTGGAACGAATTCCGGGGGGGCCTTATGAGAATTTAGAGGTACGGCGTTTTGATAGAGCAAGGGATTACGAATGGAATGATTTTGATTATCGATTCATTAGTAAAAAACCTTCGCCCACTTTTGAATTGTCGAAACAAGAACTTTATGTGAGAGTAGAAGCCCCGAAGGGGGAATTGGGAATTTTTCTGATAGGAGATCAGAGTGTTTTTCCTTGGAGATGGAAAATTCGTCCGCCAGGGTTTATCAATTTGCAAATTCTTCCTCAGCTAGTTAAAAGAATGAAATTGGCTGATATTATGACAATACTAGGTAGTATAGATATCATTATGGGAGAAGTTGATCGTTGAAATGATAATTGATACGACAAAAGTACAACAAGCTATCAATTCTTTTTCCAGATCGGAATCCTTAAAAGAGGTTTATGGACTCATAGGGCTGCTTGTTCCTATTTTTACTCCTTTATCGGGAATCCTAATAGGGGTACTAGTTATTGTGTGGTTAGAAAGACAAATATCTGCGGGGATACAACAACGTATTGGACCCGAATACGCAGGGCCTTGGGGAATTCTTCAAGCTCTAGCAGATGGGACTAAACTACTTTTCAAGGAGGATCTTCTTCCCTCTAGAGGGGATATTCGTTTATTCAGTATCGGACCTTCTATAGCGGTTATATCCATTTTACTAAGTTATTCAGTAATTCCTTTTGGCTATCACCTTGTTCTAGCCGATCTCAGTATCGGTGTTTTTTTATGGATTGCAATTTCAAGTATTGCCCCTATTGGACTTCTTATGTCAGGATATGGATCGAATAATAAATATTCCTTTTTAGGTGGTCTCCGAGCTGCTGCTCAATCGATTAGTTATGAAATACCATTAACTCCATGTGTTTTATCAATTTCTCTACGTGCGATTCGTTAGAACATTCGCTCTTTTTTACTTTACCTATTTTTTTTTTCATTCTAGGAAAAAGATTGAACCTATTGAATAGATATATTCATTTTGTATTCATCATTCAGAGCGATGAACTAAACCAGATAGTAATATGAGTGAAACAAAACAGCTTAGAAATTGGCAGTAAAAATTTGAGTCTCATTCCCTAGGTACAAGAGTTTTTAAAAAGTAAATATAAGCAGCAGAATCCCCAGAATTGGTGAATTATTCACCGTAGTTTGAAGCGGGTATAAACGATTAACCTGTATGGAGTCTTTTTTTTTTTTTTACTATTGTTTGTAGTACCATACCGGGGGTCGAGAAAAAATTAGTGGACGGTTAGGAATACCAAGGTACACAAAGGATTTGTAATGGAGATAATATAAGTTATCCTTAAAGCAAAAAAGGAATCCTAAGGGGGCTTTAAGTTAGTAGAAACAATCGAGCAGTACTTCCCCACGATCCCGATCCAGAGTATGCTCCTATCCACTGATTAAAGAAAGTACTATCAGGAACGAAGTAATCCTTTATTTTCTTTAGATTTCTTTCTTTGAGAAAGAAGAATAAGAACGAAAGAAATGGAGTGCATTTCCAATGAAAAAAAAAATTTCTTTATTTATCCGTATTAATACAGATAGAATTCTTATCATGATACAAGAACTAATAGAATGTCGAATTTTTTTCGTAATTAAAAGATATAAGTTGAATTTTTTATGAGTATTTTATTTAAGGATTGAGTTATTACTGAACAAAGACCCATTTAAATTCTAAAGGATAAGATCAATTCAGAAGCGCTTTTTTGTTATTTATATATTTATAGCAGACAGAATTGCATTGGTCTAATTTTGGACTCTCCGATGTATCTTTACCCGATCTACTCTACAAACAAAACATATCGAAAAAATTCAGTCCTTATATTTATTTGTGGCCATGGGGGAGCCGTATGAAGCCAAAGTCTCATGTACGGTTTTGCAATAGCGATGAGACCAGTGATGTTATCATCGACTATGATTATCTAACAGTTCAAGTACAGTTGATATAGTCGAGGCGCAGTCAAAATATGGTTTTTGGGGGTGGAATCTATGGCGTCAACCTATAGGGTTTATGGTTTTTCTAATTTCTTCCCTAGCAGAATGTGAGAGATTACCTTTTGATTTACCAGAAGCAGAAGAAGAATTAGTTGCGGGTTATCAAACCGAATATTCTGGTATAAAATTTGGTTTATTTTACGTTACTTCCTATCTAAACCTACTAGTTTCTTCATTATTTGTAACAGTTCTTTACTTGGGCGGTTGGAATCTCTCTATTCCGTACATATTTATGCCAGATCTTTTGGGAATTAATGAAGTGCGCGGAGTCTTTGAAACGACAATAGGTCTCTTTATTACATTAGCTAAAGCTTTTTTGTTCTTATTCATTCCTATCACAACAAGGTGGACTTTACCTAGGATGAGAATGGACCAACTATTGAATCTTGGGTGGAAATTTCTTTTACCTGTTTCTTTAGGTAATCTATTATTGACAACTTCTTCTCAACTGCTTTCACTGTGAAGACATAGGATATTTTCAATTCAAAACTTTTCTAAACCAAGAGAAAGAAACATTAAATTATTTATAGATATTCACGATATGTTCCCTATGGTAACCGGGTTCTTGAATTATGGTCAACAAACAGTCCGAGCAGCAAGGTATATTGGTCAAAGTTTTATGATTACCTTATCCCACGCAAATCGTTTACCTATAACTATTCAATATCCTTATGAAAAATTGATCACATCGGAACGTTTCCGCGGTCGAATACACTTTGAATTTGATAAATGTATTGCTTGTGAAGTATGTGTTCGTGTATGCCCTATCGATCTACCCGTTGTTGATTGGAAATTGGAAACTGATATTCGAAAGAAACGATTGCTTAATTACAGTATTGATTTCGGAATCTGTATATTTTGTGGTAACTGCGTCGAGTATTGTCCAACAAACTGTTTATCAATGACTGAAGAATATGAACTTTCTACTTATAATCGTCACGAATTGAATTATAATCAAATTGCTTTGGGTCGGTTACCTATGTCAATAATTGGAGATTACACAATCCAAACAATTATGAATTCAAATCCAATAAAAAACCAGGGGTAAAACTCTCGATTCAATAACAATTACCACTTCTTAAAATTCTGTTTTGCTCTAAAGGAACGAAACTTCTTTCATTTTGCTTAGTCAATAACTCAGAATGCTAACCAAAGATTAGTGAGACTCATGACGTGCTTTGTATTGAAAAGAAAATATATTCATATATCTGTTCTGTGATGATTTCAAAATTGGAAAAAAATATTCTATATTTTTATTTATATATATAAAATATAGAATATATAAAATCGAGAAATTCAATTCAGAACGGCCCTTTTTCGTATAGAGAAACGGGATGCAATTCAAATTAATAAGTATATCTACAGCAACCAACACCCCTTTAGTATCGTATTTAATTCAATTTCTATTAGGAACGTAAAAAAAAATAGGGTAATGTCTTTTTTCCTGGTCTGGTCAATAAGGTCATGAAACATTTCGAATTTAATTCTCTCCTATTTTACATATAATGGATTTACCTGCGCCAATACATGATTTTCTTTTAGTATTTTTAGGGTTGGGTCTTATAGTCGGCGGTTTAGGAGTAGTATTATTTACCAATCCAATTTATTCTGCCTTTTCATTGGGATTGGTTCTTGCGTGTATATCCTTATTTCATATTCTATCGAACTCCCATTTTGTAGCTGCTGCACAACTTCTTATTTATGTGGGTGCCATAAATGTCTTAATTGTATTTGCTGTTATGTTCATGAATGGCTCAGAATATTATAACGATTTCCATCTTTGGACCGTTGGAGATGGGATCACTTCACTGGTTTGTACAAGTATTTTAGTTTCACTAATTACTACTATCTCAGATACGTCATGGTACGGTATTATTTGGACCACAAGATCAAACCAAATTATAGAGCAAGATTTGATAAACAATGGTCAACAAATTGGAATTCATTTATCAACAGATTTCTTTCTTCCATTTGAACTTATTTCTATAATTCTTTTAGTTGCCTTGATCGGTGCAATTGCTATGGCTCGTCAGTAAAGTAATAAATACGAAAAAAGGACTTCAGTTGTTCTGTCTTATCTCCTCTATTTTCCTTCAATTCCATTTGAATTTTCAGATTCTTCATGTATTAAAAGGTCAATGTTTTAGTTCGATCTATTACCAATACTTTTCTTTATTAAGGACTTGTTATATTCTAGTCAATCGAATCGATTGAATTATTGTTCATATTGAAATGAATCGAGATTGAATTGATGAGGAGTAGTTCAATGATGCTCGAACATGTACTTGTTTTAAGTGCCTATTTATTATCCATCGGCATCTATGGATTGATTACAAGTCGAAATATGGTAAGAGCACTTATGTGTCTTGAGCTTATACTGAATGCGGTTAATATGAATTTCGTAACATTTTCTGATTTATTTGATAGTCGCCAATTAAAAGGAGACATTTTCTCGATTTTTGTTATAGCTATTGCAGCCGCTGAAGCAGCTATTGGCTTAGCTATTGTTTCATCAATTCATCGTAACATAAAATCAACTCGTATCAATCAATCGAATTTGCTAAATAAATAGTAATGAGCAATAAATAGTGGTAATCATAGGTATTTACATATAAATAAAAAATAAGGAATATTCACTAATTCAAATTAACATGTGCGGTATAAACCAGAAACCTATGACCGTTTTTGCTAAAACGTAAGAAATCAAAGTATCTTGGCCTTCTCTCATGAGCAGATCCAGAAGTAGATTGATTACAAACAAGTTCTGGTAAATCTAACTCATTGATTCGTCTGGTGTATAAATCTATGACTCATTTACTAACTTACTAGATCGAAATTTTATGACGTTCAAAAATTTTATAGATCCAATGTCACATTCAGTAAAGATTTATGATACATGTATAGGGTGTACTCAATGTGTACGAGCCTGCCCCACAGATGTATTAGAAATGATACCCTGGGACGGATGTAAAGCTAAGCAAATTGCTTCGGCCCCAAGAACAGAGGACTGTGTAGGTTGTAAAAGGTGTGAATCCGCCTGTCCAACAGATTTCTTGAGTGTACGGGTTTATTTATGGCATGAGACAACCCGCAGTATGGGGCTAGCTTATTGACTTATTGATACGTTGCAAAAAACTCCACTTACACCCATTTGATTTCTCTTTACCGACAAAACCCCGTACTCTCAAAAACGATATATAATGATTTTAGAGGTACGGGGTTTTCTGGCCAAAGCGTATCTTGTCTTTACCACGAATTCTTTTCCTTGGTTAACAATAATTGTTATTTTTCCGATATTGGCGGGTTCCTCAATTTTATTTTTGCCCCATAGGGGCAATAAGGTAATCAGGTGGTATACTATTTCTATTTGTTTATTAGAACTCCTTTTAACCACCTATGCATTCTCTTATCATTTTAAATTGGACGATCCATTAATCCAATTGGAACAGGATTTCAAATGGATCAATTTTTTTGATTTTCACTGGAGACTCGGAATCGATGGACTTTCCATAGGACCCATTTTACTGACAGGATTCATTACTACTTTAGCTACTTTAGCGGCTTGGCCAGTTACTCGGGATTCGCGATTGTTCCATTTCCTGATGTTAGCAATGTACAGTGGTCAAATAGGATCATTTTCTTCTCGAGATCTTTTACTTTTTTTCATCATGTGGGAGTTAGAATTAATTCCTGTCTACCTACTTCTAGCCATGTGGGGAGGGAAGAAACGTTTGTACTCAGCTACAAAGTTTATTTTGTACACGGCAGGAGGCTCGATTTTTCTCTTAATGGGAGTTCCAGGTATGGGTTTATATGGTTCCAATGAACCAACATTAAATTTTGAAACCTCAGCCAATCAATCTTATCCTATAGCATTAGAAATCATATTCTATTTTGGATTTTTTATTGCTTATGCTGTCAAACTGCCGATCATACCCCTACATACATGGTTACCGAATACCCATGGAGAAGCACATTACAGTACCTGTATGCTTTTAGCCGGAATCTTATTAAAAATGGGAGCGTATGGATTGGTTCGGATCAATATGGAATTATTACCCCACGCGCATTCTCTATTTTCTCCCTGGTTGATCATAATGGGCATTTTTCAAATAATCTATGCAGCTTCAACATCTCCCGGTCAACGTAATTTAAAAAAAAGAATTGCCTATTCTTCCGTATCTCATATGGGTTTCACAATTATAGGAATTAGTTCCATAACGGATACGGGACTCAACGGGGCCATTTTGCAAATGATTTCTCATGGATTTATCGGTGCTGCACTTTTTTTCTTAGCAGGAACGAGTTACGATAGAATACGTCTTGTTTATCTCGACGAAATGGGGGGAATAGCTATCCCGATGCCAAAAATTTTTACACTGTTCAGTAGTTTCTCAATGGCCTCTCTTGCATTGCCGGGAATGAGCGGTTTTGTTGCGGAATTGATAGTATTTTTTAGTATAATAACTAGTCAAAAATTCTTTTTAATGCCAAAAATATTAATTACGTTTGTAACGGCAATTGGAATGATATTAACTCCTATTTATTTATTATCGATGTTACGCCAGATTTTCTATGGATACAAGCAATTTAATGTTCCAATATCAAATTTATTAGATTCTGGACCACGAGAATTATTTGTTTCGATCTGTATCCTTCTACCCGTAATAGGTATTGGTATTTATCCGGATTTTGTTTTTGCACTATCAGTTGACAAGGTAGAAGCTATTTTATCTAATTATTTTTATAGATAGTTTTCATCAATAATACATACAATAAAATAAAAAATGCAAAATAAATTTAATAAAAACACACACACACACAATAAGATAATAAGAAAATTCTAATAAAATTTTTTATTTTCATTAGATAATTAGGAGTTTTTGAGAACCATAAACATAAAATAGTTATTCACAAGGTTCTCAAAAACTCCTACGAACTCTCGTTATAAATGAGATTCCTATGTTATGTATTGTATTCGTAAAGTCTTTTCTTCAATTAGAGGTTAGTGTGAATGAACCATAACTATGTAACCCTATTCCTAATAGATTTACCCCAAAATAGCATATCCAAATTATAAGAAATCCCATAGAAGCTACAATTGCAGAATTTACGCCTTGCAAATTTTTATTTGTTCGAGTATGTAAATAAATTGCGAATATAGTCCAAGTAATAAATGCCCAAGTTTCCTTGGGATCCCAATTCCAATATGATCCCCATGCCTCATTAGCCCATACTGCTCCTGAAAGAATACCGATGGTTAAAAAGATAAATCCTAGACTAATGACACGACAACTCCAACAATCCAATTGTTGAATCAATTGATACCTATGATAATTTCTAAATGAAATAAAAAAAGTGTTTCGTAAAACATTGTTTATTTCATTCACATATTGAATCACGCCAAAGGGAAATGGACTAATTAAGATATTTTTGTTTTTACCAAATATTTTTACATTTTTTCGAAATGTAATTACTATAAGAGCTATTGATAATAATGAGCCACATAGAAGGGCTGCGTAGCTCAATACCATCATACTTACGTGCATCATTAACCACTGTGATTGGAGAGCGGGTACTAATTTTGTGGATTGATGCATTTCAGTTAAAAGACCTGAAGTAGCAAAGCCTTGGGTAAAAATAGCACTTGGTGCGGTTATTGCACTTAAATGATTTTTTTGGTTCGTAAAATAGGGAACCATATGAATAATGGAAAAACTCCATGAAAGGAACATTAATGATTCAAATAAATTACTTAAAGGGAAATGCCCAGAATAAACCCAACGAATAGCTAAAATTCCTGTTATACAGAAAAGGGTAACTATCAGTCCTTTTTCTGACGAATTAAACAATCCTACCATTTCATGGACTAATAAGGTCACCAAATAAATTGTAATTAAAATAGAAATAATCGAAAAAGAGATGTGAGTTAATATATGTTCTAAAGTCAAAAATATCATAAAAAGAAATCCTAACCAAAAAAAGGTCTTTTAACGATAGAATGTAAATTTGGAATTGAATTCATTATAGGATTTATTCTATTTCTTTTCGAAGATGCCGCCACTCGGACTCGAACCGAGATGCTCTAGCACTGCTTCCTAAGAGCAGCGTGTCTACCGATTTCACCATAGCGGCGTGATCGAAATTATAATAGCTCATCCACATTCAATCGTCGAGATTGAAAGAGCCAATTCAATGCAATATTCTTGAAAAAGTAAAAAAGAATTTAGATTTGAACGTTGAAGAATCTTTAGTTATGGAATGGTGATAGTTTTGTTTTAACAATGTCATGGTTTTTAGTGCAGTTTAAGTTAAGCTCTTCTGGAATGTAACAATTGGAACTAGAAAGGTCTGTTCTCAATCCAAGCGGAGAACTCCAATTTTTTTTTTTTGAAAATTGATGGGGAAGATTATAATCCCCATCCTGCAAAAACCTACATAGAGATAAAACCCCCGTATCTTGGACTTCAAAATTTTTTTATAGTAACTTTCCACTAGACAGAAAAATTTGGATTCTACATATCACAAAATCAAATAAAATTTTCTATTGATCAGTTCAAAATAAGAATATTAGTTAATGAGTAAGATTCCTCTTACTAAATTGTGAAATTCAATTAGCCAATTCATCGACTCATATCAATTTAGATTATTCTAAAACTTTATTACTTGTTTGTCGCGCAAAAAAAACTTTTTGACTTCCCGGTAGAAATAGATTTTGCTAATGAAAATGCTTTTACCGCCGCCCAATACGCTTTTTTTTTCCAAATGTTTTTACGAATACGCTTTTTTGACAGAGAAGTACGTTTCTTTGGAACTGCCATTCAAAAATGAAGAGGTTACTCTTTATTATAGTTAAATGTGAAAGACATCTATTGTTCAAAATTCGAAATATAAATTATATTATGGCTCTTTATTCGGATCTGTTTCAGCGGGTTCTACTGCTATAAAAATTGAATTGCTTTTTTTTAATTTAATAATAATAAAAGAATCAAAAAGGTTTTAATTTTAAATCTCCGGATATTCTCGTCGTGTTACATTTCATTTTAAAAAATTAATCGAAAAGTTTCAGAACCCTTACCTACTTTTTACAAAATCTATTGTAATTTAAAATTGATTTCTAGTAATTCTAATTGATTAAGAAAGTATACCTAAAAAAAAATTATAAAATTAGAATGAGTTAGTAGTTAATTGGTTAAGAGATATCTGACTTCAAAATAAAGAACATTTTTCGTACTTTCGTATTTCAGTTATATTAGAACTGAGGTCAAGGATAACAAAATGACGGATCTCCTAGAGTTCCCATAAACAAAATTTCTTTGATTGGTTGGAAGGAGCGTAAGCAACTCAATGAGTTCCACAACGAATTAGTTAATGATTCCGGATAATTTTATTAAAATAATAATTTTCTGTTTATCTGGTTAAGTTCTTGGCGGATATTATGATTCATACTAGAATCAAATACTTTAATTTTCCTTTTTGATATAATTATTTTTCCCTATTCTATAGATATTTTTAGAGATATAAATTTTCGTAATCGTAATAATGGAATGGTTTATAATCTTATATTTTCTATTTTTCTAAATATCTTAGTTAATCACTAACTAGTAATTTTTTCCAATGACTTTATCTTATCATTTGACCAATAGTAACTTCTTGATTTGAATAGTTGAAATATTTCTTTTTTGAAAGAATAAAAAATCATAATGATTACAATTTAAAATTATATTTGAACTCTTTGATATCTTGATTTTTTTTATTACTTTCTCTTTCCGAAAGAGAGAAAAACTGGTGAATTGGAAACAAAAAAAAAAAAAAAAAAAAAAAAAAATTTTCTTATGGCATATACATCTCAATATGCATGGATCATACCTTGGGTTCCACTTCCAGTTCCTATAGCAATAGGAATCGGACTTCTCGTTGTCCCTACAGCAGCAAAAAGTCTTCGTCGTATATGGGCCTTTCCTAGTATTTTATTACTAAGTATCATTATGATTTTTTCAGCCGATCTGTCTATTCAACAAATGAATGGCAGTTTTATATATCAATACGTATGGTCCTGGACTATCCATAATGATTTTTCTTTAGAATTTGGTTACTTGATCGATCCACTTACGTCCATTATGTTAATATTAATTACTACTGTTGGAATAATGGTTCTTATTTATAGTGACAATTATATGTCTCATGATCAAGGCTATTTGAGATTTTTTGCTTATATGAGTTTTTCCAATGCTTCCATGTTGGGATTAGTTACTAGTTCCAATTTGATACAAATTTATATTTTTTGGGAATTGGTTGGAATGTGTTCCTATTTATTAATAGGGTTTTGGTTCACACGACCAATTGCGGCAAATGCTTGCCAAAAAGCCTTTGTAACTAATCGTGTAGGGGATTTTGGTCTATTATTAGGAATCCTAGGTTTTTATTTTATAACGGGTAGTTTCGAATTTCGGGATTTGTTCGAAATAACCAATAACTTGATTGCTAATGATGGAGTCAATTCCGAATTTCTGACTTTGTGTGCCTCCCTATTATTCGTCGGTGCAGTTGCGAAATCGGCACAATTCCCCCTTCATGTATGGTTACCCGATGCTATGGAAGGGCCTACTCCTATTTCAGCTCTTATCCACGCTGCTACTATGGTAGCAGCGGGAATTTTTCTTGTAGCTCGATTTCTTCCTCTTTTTACCACTCTACCTTACGTAATGAATTTGATTTCTTTGGTAGGTATAATAACAATACTATTCGGAGCCACTTTGGCTCTTGCTCAAAAAGATATTAAGAAAAGTTTAGCCTATTCTACAATGTCTCAATTGGGTTATACTATGTTAGCTTTAGGTATGGGATCTTATCGAGCTGCTTTATTTCATTTAATTACGCATGCCTATTCGAAAGCATTATTATTTTTAGGATCCGGATCGATTATTCACTCAATGGAAACCATTATTGGATATTCGCCAGATAAAAGTCAGAATATGGCTCTTATGGGAGGCTTAACAAAATATGTGCCAATTACAAAAACTACCTTTTTATTAGGTACACTTTCCATTTGCGGTATTCCACCTCTTGCTTGTTTTTGGTCCAAAGACATTATTCTTAATGATAGTTGGTTGTATTCACCCATTTTCGCGATAATAGCTTATTTCACAGCAGGATTAACTGCATTTTATATGTTTCGAATATATTTACTTACTTTTGAAGGGCATTTAAATGCCCATTTGCAAAATTTCAGTGGCAAACAAAATAGCTTGGGCTATTCAATCTCTATATGGGGCAAAGAAGGGTCAAAAGCGATAAAACAAAATTTTGTTTTATCATCAATCAATAATAAGGAAAGTGCTTTGCTTTTTTCAAAAAAAACGTATGCAATTGATGGTAATGTAAGAAAAAAAATGCGATCCCTTATTACTATTACTCATTTTTCCAATAAAAAGCTTTCCCAGTACCCCCATGAATCAGATAATACTATGCTATTGCCACTTCTTGTATTGGTATTATTTACTTTATTCATCGGATTTATAGGAATTCCTTTTGCTCCTGATCAAGGGGGCATATATTTTGATGTATTATCCAAATGGTTAACTCCGTCGATAAATCTTTTACATTCAAACTCGAGTAATTCTGTGGATTGGTATGATTTTTTTACAAATATGATTTTTTCGGTAACTATCGCGTCTTTCGGAATATTTATAGCGTCTCTCTTATATAAGCCTGTTTTTTCAACTTTTCAAAATTTAGACTTAATTAATTCATTTGTAAAAATAGGTCCTAAGAGAAGTTTCTGGGAACAAATAATAAATGTGATATATAATTGGTCATATAATCGTGGTTACATTGACAGTTTTTATTCAACAACCTTAACTAGGGGTATAAGAGGGTTAGCTGAACTAATTTCCTTTTTTGATCGACAAGTAATTGATGGAATTACTAATGGAGTTGGTGTTACAAGTTTCTTTGTAGGAGAGGGGATAAAATATATAGGGCGCGGACGAATTTCTTTTTATCTCTTCTTGTATTTATTTTATGTATCAATTTTTTTTTATTTACTATATATTATATATAGTAAATAAAATAGTAAATAAAAAAAAATTGAAGTTTTCATTCTGTACATGCCAGATCATGAATTAGTAACTGCAGTCGATCTTCAATCCCTGCCTTTTTTGTTTTTTAGTTAACAAAATTGGAACTTCCCTTTATTTTATTTCTTGTTCTCTTCATCATCATAATCTTTCTTGTTCTCTTCATCATCATAATCTTTCTTGTTCTCTTCATAAAGTTTCTTGTTCTCTTCATAAAGTTTCTTGTTCTCTTCAAAATAACAATAGTTACTCCACTCCTGAACAGCTTTGCGCATACGCGACCTTAGTAATTTAGTTTTATTTTGTGCACTGTACGCGGATACCTCGGACTCGGCGTCATAATCCGGGAGTTGTTCTATTAAAAGTTTAAAAAATACTTTCTTTGTCATTAGATTCTCTGCCTTGTTACGTTTTTCAAATTCACGAGCTGCCGAAATATACATGTCCATAATTTGTTTCTCTTTCTTTTTAAGTTTTTCATCTTTCTCTTTCTTTTTAAGTTTTTCATCTTCCTCTTTCTTTTTAAGTTTTTCATCTTCCTCTTTCTTTTTAAGTTTTTCATCTTCCTCTGTGCACAAAAACTCTGTGCACAAAAACTCTGTGCACAAAAACAACTTTTTGCGTATCATTTCAAAAAAGGTTAATAAACTCGGTGGATATGTAAAAGATATTCTTAGTTTTCCATCACTTACACACGTAGAAAAAAAATATTGTGACATTTCATCTCTTACAGCTGTTTCAAATTGATCATTTTTGATATATCGCAATGGACGATTCCATCGTTTATAGTCAAAAAGAAGAGTCACAAGAGGTTTTTCAAACCAGAAGGGGTCTTTCTTTTTATTTTTAAGTTTTTCTTTGAATTCCTCTTCTTCCTGTTTAGTCCCGAAAGTTGTTTCTTCTTCTATATCAGCTTCTTCTATATCAGCTTCTTCCCCTTTTTTTTGGGGGATATCTTTCAGTTTCTTAGTTAAAATAGGCGACGGTACTCTGCCTAAATAGTAGACACTGGTGATAAAAAAGATCATACTAAAAATTCGACTTCGAGACATAGAACTTTTCAATTCCGACACAAGGTACTTATACTTATTCGCTAAAAAATTATTCGCTAAAAAAGCACGATTTTGACTTTGCCGTATCCAGAAAAATACAAATCCAACCCCTTTCAGGAATAATTTCATTAATAAAATGTGACCAATTAACCAACCAACAAAACTACTTGTTAGAAATAATATCTTGTTGTTGTATCGAAACATATAAATGTTGACTAATCTGGCTAACGTTGGGCTTGGTAAAACAAAATGGTTCAATAATTGAAAAATAAAATTTTCGAAGAATACACATTGAATGCTGAGATTTCGTATTGAATTTCTGGTAGTAGATCCATCATCAAAAAAGTCTTTGTGATTGGTCCAGAAGAACTGAAACAAAGAATACGGTAGAACTAGGACCGTTATTGTATGAGGTCTACCCAATGCTAGATGGAGAG